TTTTTTATTTAAATATGTTATATATAATGTCATTTTTTCCACTTCCTTGAAAGGGTAACACAGAGGTACTCTATTTCTTTATCTCCCCATGAATGGTATGTTTGTAACAATAGCGACAGAATTTTCTCAATTCTAATCGATTAGGCGTATTCTGCCGGTTCTTTTGAGTAATATATCTGGAAATGCCCGTTGATATCTTATTAGCACCGTTTCGGACACAACTGGTACATTCCAAAATCACCGTTACTCGGACATCTTTACGCTTGGCCATGAACCTCCTTTGGATTTTTGATTTACTCAACTCTTCTATTTTCAATTTGAAACGAAGAAGAAAGGAAGGAAAAAAATAGAAGTTACTAACTTGAAATCCAATTCTAAAAAATCGATATGATATTAATAAAGTAATTAAAGTCGTAATAAATGTAAATAATAAGTAATACAATGATTTCTAAACTCTATTTCAAATCGAAGTAGAGTATTTGATTTAAGTATCTTGTATAATACTCTTGCCCTAGACCCACATTTTCTATTCTACCCCCATTTCTATATTCATTTAATTCAAACTTGAGTCCGAGTCTCACAGACGTTGAATCCGTTTTTATTCTTTCTCTTTCCTCCCTTATTCTAAAAAAGGGAAAAAAGAGAAAAGAGGGGGAGGGGGATTAGTCACAGATATTTTATTATATCTTTAATCTTCTTCATTCCTTTCCATGTCAAAAACTAGAATGAAAAAAAGGGGAATGTCAACGCATCTGGGAAAAAACGATTAATCTCTATCAATAGACCTGCTAAAGCCCCGAACCATAGCGTACTTAGTACTGGTGCCACGGAGAGATATGTTTTTAGATCTCGCATTAAAAACCCTCCTTCTTTTATTTATTGTAATACATAAAGATAATGCATATATGATCAGATGACTATGTAGTTAAGGACCACTTATAGTTGTATACAGAATCCCTAATTCAAATTGAATTATACAATGATCTGGTAAATAAGATTTTTCTTTTCTTAAAACAGAAAAAAAAAATACATCCCGTTCTTACCGAGCATTTCCGAAAAAGACTCATTTTTTTATATTATATTTTTACGACGGGTTCTGTATTTCATATGTATATAAGTCTTTTACTACCATTATATTATATGTTAAATGAGACCAAAAAGACGAAATGGGCACAAAAATTGTGTATATCAATGGAGGAAATAACAATGTGGAAAACAAGACAGGAATTCTCTACAATGACACTGTAGAACAATTGAAGGGATGTGGCGCAGCTTGGTAGCGCGTTTGTTTTGGGTACAAAATGTCACGGGTTCAAATCCTGTCATCCCTACCTATTACTGTTCAGAAGAGCAGTAACGAGGGATCAATTGAGATCGATTCAAATTGGACATAATTTTTCATTTCTATGATACTATATAGTATATGCATACAAAATCAAATGTATTGGGATTCCAAAGAGAATCCTTTTCTTTACAGTCTTATCTATTCTGATAAGAAAGCGCTCTTAGTTCAGTTCGGTAGAACGTGGGTCTCCAAAACCCGATGTCGTAGGTTCAAATCCTACAGAGCGTGATTTTTTTGAAATTAGGCTGAAATAGGTTCAGTAACTTGGACAGCAATCGGAATTTGACCTCCTGTGAATTAAAGAAAGGAGGAGGTCAATTAAAAAAGAGATGTTAATTAATCAAAGGTCCAATTGATCACCACGCCTGTATTGTAAATATGCAGTTACGAATAATCCAGCCAAAGTAATAGGAATTAGGCCTAACACGATTCCAAATAGAAAAACTTCAATCATTTCAATTTGTTTGAAAGGAGAAAAAAAAAAGAGGTAATATCTATACCTAAATATTAATCCCAATTGACATGAATCTCAATGACCAAGAATTGACAATTGACGCGCCAAGTAACTATAGAATAGACGGAATCTCGCCTTCTTTTTATGAATTATGTTTTTCAAATATCAATTTTAAATAAGTCGTATCTTGCTCAGACCAATAAATAGAGCTGAGGTTATAGTTAAAGCCGCTAGTAGAAAACCAAAATAACTAGTTATAGTAAGCATAAAGGAGCTAAATGAAATATTTTTTTATACATATAGTTATAAAGCACTTACCTAAGTTTCCATTTTTGCAAAATAGCAGGATAGGCCAAAATACCAATTGAAAGAAGAAGTTCAATTGAAAGTTTTTGATTCATCTATCATTATAGACGTCACTAAAAAAGATAAAGTAAGAGGCATATAAAGCGAAATTGATTCATTATCTGTAACATCTATCCATCCCCCGATTCCAATCAACCGATTCATTGAGTAACTCTTGGGTAAACTAATAATAAGAACTGAGTCGTCTAACTTCATTCAAAAATGAAACTCTTTTTTTTTTTTGAATTATTATGGAATAAAATTAGAAAATCATTTTTGTATTTTGATCATTTCTTATATTTTTGAATTGTATCGAATCCATTTTCTATTTTAGAACAAAGAGTGACCTTATAAAA